AGATTCGTTCAAGAAAATCCAAACGTGTAGTGATTTTTACTGATAACCAACAAAATACGGATGCTTATACTAATACCAAAGAAACTAATAATACTGATCAAACAGGCGAAGTTGCTTTGATACGTTATTCCCAACAATCGGATTTTCGTCGAGACATAATCAAAGGCTCCATGCGTGCTCAAAGACGTAAAACAGTTACTTGGAAACTCTTTGAAGCAAATGCGCATTCCCCTCTTTTTTTGGACCGAATAGACAAATCTTTTTTTTTTTTTTTTGATATTTCTGAACGGATGAAAAAAATTTTTAGAAATTGGATGTGGAAAAACACAGAATTCACAATTTCGAATTATACAGAGAAAAAGACAAAAGAAAGCGCGAAAAAAAAAGAGGAGGACAAAAAAGAAGAAGACAAAAGAAAGGAGAAAGTGCGTATACAAATAGCGGAAGCCTGGGATAGTATTTTACTTGCTCAAGTAATGAGAGGTTTTTTATTAGTAACCCAATCAATTCTTAGAAAATATATTATATTACCTTCATTGATAATAGCTAAAAATATCGTCCGTATACTATTATTTCAATTTCCGGAATGGTATGAGGACTTAAAGGATTGGAATAGAGAAATGCATGTTAAATGTACCTATAACGGCGTTCAATTATCAGAAAAAGAATTTCCAAAAAACTGGTTAACAGACGGCATTCAGATCAAGATCCTATTTCCTTTTCGTCTTAAACCTTGGCACAGATCTAAGTTACGAGCCCCTTCTAACGATCCAATGAAAAAGCAAGGTCAAAAAAATGATTTTTGTTTTTTAACAATTTTTGGAATGGAAGCTGAACTACCTTTTGGTTCTCCCAGAAAAAAACTTTCATTTTTTGAACCGATTTTAAAAGAACTCAAAAAAAAAATTAAAAAATTGCAAAAGAAATGTTTTATAATTCTAGGAATTTTTAAAGAACAAACAAAATTGTTTCTAAATGTCTCAAAAAAACCAAAAAAATGGATCATTAAAAACATTCTGTTTATAAAAGAAATAATAAAAGAACTCTCAAAAATAAACCCAATTATATTATTTGGATTGAGAGAAATAGAAGTATATGAATTGAGTGAAATTAAAAAAGATTCAATAATCAGTAATCGGATGATTCAGGAATCGTCCATTCAAATTAGATCTCAGGATTGGACAAATTATTCATTAACAGAAAAAAAAATGCAAGATCTGACTGATAGAATAAACACAATCATAAAGCAAATAGAAAAAATTACAAAAGACAAGAAAAAGGGATTTATAACTTCAGATAGAAATTTGAGTTCTAACAAAATAAGTTATGATGATAAAAGATTGGAATCACAAAAAAATATTTGGCAGATATTAAAAAGAAGAACTGCTCGATTAATCCGTAAATCCCATTATTTTATAATATTTTTCATTGAAAAGATATACATAGATATCTTTCTATCTATGATTAATATTCCTAGTATCAATACACAACTTTTTCTTGAATCAACAAAAAAAATTATTAATAAAAACATTAACAGTAATGAAGCAAATCAAGAAAGAATTAATAAAACAAATCAAAGTTTAATTAAATTTATTTCGATTATAAAAGAGTCACTTTCTAATACTAATATTAGTCTTAGTCAAAAAAATTCAAACACTTTTTTTGACTTATCTTACTTTTCACAAGCATATGTATTTTACAAATTATCACAAACCCAACTTATTAAGTTAGAGAAATTGAAATCCGTATTTCAATATAATGGAACCCCCCTTTTTCTTAAGAATGAAATAAAGGATTTTTTTGTTGTAAGACAAGAACTATTTCATTCCGAATTAAGACCTAAGAATCTTCGCAATTCTGGAATGAATCAATGGACAAATTGGTTAAGGAGTCATTATGAATATCAATGTGATGTATCTCAAATTAAATGGTCTAGAGTAGTACCACAAAAATGGCGAAATATATTGAACTGTATAGCTCAAAATAAAGATTTATATAAAGATTTGTGTGATTTATATGAAAAAGATGAATTAATTCACTACGAAAAAAAAACAAAAATGGAAACGGATTTATTATTGAATCAAAAGGATAATTTTAAAAAACAATATAGATATGATCTTTTAGCATATAAATCCATAAATTCTGAAACTAAGAAGTACTCTTCAATTTATGGATCACCATTACAAGTAAAAACTAACCAAGATATTTTTTATAATTACAACACACATAAACAAAAATCATTTAATATGGTAGAAGATGATATTCGAGATATGGATAAAAATACGGATAGAAAATTTTTTGATTGGAGAATTCTCTATTTTTGTCTTAAAACGAAGGTCGATATTGAGGCCTGGATCAATATTGATACTGACACTAACAGTAATAAATATACTAAGACTAGGGTTAATAAGTATCAAATAATTGAAAAAATCAATAATAAGGGTCTTTTTTATCTCACACTTCAGCAAGACCAAAAAATCAACCTATCCAATCAAAAACCCCTTTTGGATTGGATGGGAATGAATGAAGAAATACTAAGTCGTCCCATATCAAATCTGGAACTTTGGTTCTTGCCAGAATTTGTGAGACTTTATAATACGTATAAAATGAAACCGTGGGTTATACCAATTAAATTACTACTTTTTAATTCTAATATAAAAAAAAATGCTAGTGAAAACAAAAGCATCACTGGAAATAAAAAAAGAGATCCTTTTATATCAATATCGTCGAATGAAAAAAAATCTCTTGAATTAGAAAACCGAAATCAAGGAGAAAAAGAATCCATGGGCCAAGCAGATCTTAAATCAGCTCTTTCAAACCAAGAAAAAGATGTTGAAGAAGATTATACGGGATCGGACATGAAAAAACATAGAAATAAAAAGCAATACAAGATAAATACAAAAGCGGAGTTTGATTTCTTCCTAAAAAGGTATTTGTATTTTCAATTGAGATGGGATGATTCTTTAAATAAAAAAATAATCAATAACATCAACGTATATTGTCTCCTGCTTAGACTGATAAATCCAAGAGAAATTACTATATCCTCTATTCAAAGGGGCGAAATGAGTCTGGATATTTTGACGATTCAGAAAGATGTAACTCTTACAGAATTTATTAAAAGGGGATTTTTGATTATTGAACCAATTCGTCTAGCTATAAAAAATGATGGAAAATTTATTATGTATCAAACCCTCGGTATTTCATTAGTTCATAAAAGTAAACATCAAATAAATCAAAGATACCGAGAAAAAAAACATGTTGATAAGAATTCTGATGAAGTCATTACAAAACATCAAAAGATGACTGGAAATAGATATAAAAAAAATTATGATTTGTTTGTTCCTGAAAATATTTTATCGCCTAGACGTCGTAGAGAATTGCGAATTCTAATTTGTTTAAATTCTAAGAATAGACATAGAAAGGCATCTTTTTGTAATGGGAATGAGGTAAACAGTCAAGTTGTGGATAAAAGCAAAAAATATAAAAAAAAACTTATAAAATTAAAGCTATTTCTTTGGCCCAATTATCGATTAGAAGATTTAGCTTGTATGAATCGTTATTGGTTTAATACCAATAATGGCAGTTGTTTCAGTATGGTAAGGATACATATGTATCCGCGATTGAAAATTCATTAATAGTAAATTTTTCCTATATTTCCCATACCATATCTGGTCTATGACGACAAAGAGATGCACGCATACATTGTCTTACATTCCATTCTGATACATGATACTAATTCAATGACATATCAATTAGATCTAGAATGAACAAAATTTTCTTATTTTAGGTCTAAACTTTTATCTTTTGTGAGTGAAGAAACCAACCATACTTTTGTATCCCCTTTCAAATCCAATTTTAAAATGAAAATAGGATTGAGTAAGTTTTATTAAATAAAAAAAATTAGAAATTAATAACGAAATACAAATTTTTGTATATACCAAATAAAAATTAGGGGCATTATTATTACTGATCAATAAAGATATCTATCAATAAAAAATATCTTAAAATAAAAAGAGGGGGGGAGAGAAGATTTCAGTTTATGGTAAAAAATTCATTCATCTCAGTTATTTCACAAGAAGAAAAAGACGAAAACAGAGGATCTGTTGAATTTCAAATAGTTAGTTTCACCAATAGGATACGAAGACTTACTTCACATTTACAATTACACAAAAAAGACTATTTATCTCAGAGAGGTTTACGTAAAATTCTGGGAAAACGCCAACGATTACTGTCTTATTTGTCAAAGAAAAATAGAATATGTTATAAAGAATTAATTAATCGGTTGGATATTCGGGAGTCAAAAACTCGTTAATTTTATTTTTCTAAAGGCATTTTGAATTATTTGATTTATTAGATCTTGAATTTTAATGAACTTTTTTTCGTTTTCAGCAATTCATGAAAGAATGAATCGAGGAAAAACCTATGAATATACCGGCTACAAGAAAAGACCTCATGATAGTCAATATGGGCCCCCACCACCCATCAATGCATGGTGTTCTTCGACTCATCATTACTCTAGATGGTGAAGATGTTATTGACTGTGAACCAATATTGGGTTATTTACACCGAGGAATGGAAAAAATTGCGGAAAATCGAACAATTATACAATATTTGCCTTATGTAACACGGTGGGATTATTTAGCTACTATGTTCACAGAAGCAATAACTGTAAACGGACCAGAACAGTTGGGAAATATTCAAGTACCTAAAAGAGCCAGCTATATCAGAATAATTATGTTGGAGTTGAGTCGTATAGCTTCTCATCTGTTATGGCTCGGTCCTTTTATGGCGGATATTGGTGCACAAACTCCCTTTTTCTATATTTTCAGAGAAAGAGAATTAGTATATGATCTATTCGAAGCTGCCACCGGTATGAGAATGATGCATAATTATTTTCGTATCGGAGGAGTAGCGGCCGATCTACCTCATGGCTGGATAGATAAATGTTTGGATTTCTGCGATTATTTTTTAACAAGAGTTGCTGAATATCAAAAACTTATTACACGAAATCCTATTTTTTTAGAACGAGTCGAGGGAGTAGGCATTATTGGTAGAGAGGAAGTAATAAATTGGGGTTTATCGGGACCAATGCTGCGAGCTTCCGGAATACAATGGGATCTTCGTAAAGTTGATCATTATGAATGTTACGACGAATTTGATTGGGAAGTACAGTGGCAAAAAGAAGGAGATTCATTGGCTCGTTATCTAGTCCGAATTGGTGAAATGATAGAATCCGTAAAAATTATTCAACAGGCCCTGGAAGGAATTCCAGGGGGACCCTATGAGAATTTAGAAATACGATACTTTGATAGAGAAAGGAATCCGGAATGGAATGATTTTGAATATCGATTTATTAGTAAAAAGCCGTCTCCTACATTTGAATTGCCGAAACAAGAACTTTATGTGAGAGTAGAAGCCCCAAAGGGAGAATTGGGAATTTTTCTCATAGGGGATCAGAGTGGTTTTCCTTGGAGATGGAAAATCCGCCCGCCGGGTTTTATCAATTTGCAAATTCTTCCGCGGTTAGTTAAAAGAATGAAATTGGCTGATATTATGACGATACTAGGTAGTATAGATATCATTATGGGAGAAGTTGATCGTTGAAATGATAATTGATACACCGGAAGTACAAGATATCGATTCTTTTTCTAGATTAGAATTTTTTAAAGAGGTTTATGGAATTCTATGGGTTCTTGTTCCTATTTTGACTCTTGTAGTGGGAATCACAATAGGCGTACTGGTAATTGTATGGTTAGAAAGAGAAATATCGGCAGGGATACAACAACGTATTGGACCTGAATACGCCGGCCCTTTGGGAGTTCTTCAAGCTCTAGCAGATGGGACAAAACTACTTTTCAAAGAAAATCTTTTTCCATCTAGGGGGGATACTCGTTTATTCAGTATCGGGCCATCCATAGCAGTCATATCAATTTTAGTAAGCTATTCAGTAGTTCCTTTTGGATATCACCTTGTTTTAGCGGATCTCAATATCGGTGTTTTTTTATGGATTGCCATTTCCAGTATTGCTCCAATTGGACTTCTTATGTCGGGATACGGGTCAAATAATAAATATTCCTTTTTAGGCGGTCTACGAGCTGCTGCTCAATCGATTAGTTATGAAATACCATTAACTTTATGTGTGTTATCAATATCTCTACGTGCGATTCGTTGATACATAGACAGAAACTTTTCTCTATTCCTTCCTTTCAAGGAAAGGGTTGGAATGGATTGAGTAGATATCTTAATTTTTTTTTATTCATTATTCGGGTTGATGAACTAAATCAAATAGTTATATGAGTGAAAGAAAACAGCTTATATATAAATTCGCAGTAAAAAGATTGATTCTCATTTTCTATGTATAAGAGTTAGAGAGTTAAGCGGAAATAAACATAAACAGAAGAGACCGTTTCCCCCAAGATTGGTTGATTAGTCATCCTGACTTGAAGCGGGTTCAAAAGATCAACCGTATTGAGTTTTCACTATCATTTTTATGTATTAGCATAACGGGGGATTGAGCAAAAACGAGTGGATGGTTAGAAACACGAACATATGTAAAGGATTAGTAATGGAGATTATGTAAATTTTCCAAAAGGACATTTTTACATAATATACAAACAAAGAATACTAATTGGGGCTTTAAGTTGGTAGAAATGATCAGGCAGTACTCCCCATGACACGATTCCAATCCAGAGTATACTCCTATCCACCGATTTAATAAATAACTATTCGAAACGAAATAATCCTTTACTTTATTTTGAAAGCCCTCTTTTTCTCAGAAATAGAAAGAAGAATAGGAACGAAAAAAAAAAAGAAAAGATATACTTTATTTATTCTTTGTTACTTTTATTCTTTATTCTTTGTTACTTTTATTCTTTCCCATATACATATTAATAGATATATAATTTGTGTCATAATTCATTAATTAATATAGAATTTTTTTTTTTTCGTACGTGAAACCAACGGGTTATTGATATTTTTACAAGAAGTATTTTATTGAACAGTTAAGTTATTACTGAACAAAGAAGAATTGAAATTATTATTGAAATTATTAAATTAAAGAAAGGATGAGATCAATTCAGAAGTACTTTTTTTATTTAATTTTGAATTAAAATAATTATAACAGACAGAATTCAATTGGTCTAATTTGGGACCGGCCGATAGTTATCCATCCTACAAACATATCAAGATTCAAAAAAGAATACTGACGCGGTCCCTATATTTATTTCTGGCCTTCAAGGAGCCGTATGAGGTGAAAATCTCATGTACGGTTCTGTAATAGCGATGGTAACAGTGATGGTATCACCGACTATAATTATCTAACAGTTCAAGTACAATTGATATTGTTGAGGCGCAATCAAAATATGGTTTTTGGGGATGGAATTTGTGGCGTCAGCCTATAGGGTTTATCATTTTTATTATTTCTTCCCTAGCAGAATGTGAGAGATTACCTTTTGATTTACCAGAAGCAGAAGAAGAGTTAGTAGCAGGTTATCAAACCGAATACTCAGGTATAAAATTTGGGTTATTTTATGTTGCTTCCTATCTAAACCTATTGGTTTCTTCATTATTTGTAACAGTTCTTTACTTGGGAGGTTGGAATATATCTATTCCGGACATATATGTTTCTGAGCTTTTTGAAATAAATAAAACATGTGGAGTTTTTGGAGCGATAATTGGTATCTTTATTACATTAGCTAAAACTTATTTGTTCTTGTTCATTCCTATCACAACAAGATGGACTTTACCGAGGCTAAGAATGGACCAACTATTGAATCTTGGATGGAAATTTCTTTTACCTATTTCTCTCGGTAATCTATTATTAACAACTTCTTTCCAACTCTTTTCACTGTAAAGTAACATTCTATATTCACAACGTGTCTCAAACAAGAGAAATAAACAAACATAAAACTATTCATATATATATTAACGATATGTTCTCTATGGTAACTGGGTTCATGAATTATGGTCAACAAACAGTACGAGCTGCAAGGTACATTGGTCAAAGTTTCATGATTACTTTATCCCACGCAAATCGTTTACCCGTAACTATTCAATATCCTTATGAAAAATCAATCACCGCGGAGCGTTTCCGCGGTCGAATCCATTTTGAATTTGATAAATGTATTGCTTGTGAAGTATGCGTTCGTGTATGTCCTATAGATCTACCCGTTGTTGATTGGAAATTGGAAACTGATATTCGCAAGAAACGGCTGCTTAATTACAGTATTGATTTCGGAGTCTGTATATTTTGTGGTAATTGCGTTGAGTATTGTCCAACGAATTGTTTATCAATGACTGAAGAATATGAACTTTCTACTTATGATCGTCACGAATTGAATTATAATCAAATTGCTTTGGGTCGTTTACCAATGTCAGTAATTGACGATTATACAATTCGAACAATTTTGAATTCGCCTCAAATAAATAAGTAAATCTCTTATTAACGAATAATTTATAATTACTTTACTAATAACTAATATAGAAGGAATTTAGGTTTCTTTCGTGTTGTTTGGTCAATAACTACAAATACCAACTATTGATTGGTTGGTAAGAAACGCGTCTTAATTTGGATTGAAAATCCATTAATTAATATATCCATAATTGTTTTAAAATATATCGTTTAGAATTAGAACGACTCTTTCAGATAAAGAATGAAATTAGTCCAATAATAGTACTCACATTTATTCATATCCCTTAGTATTTATTTACTTAGGATTAAATTAGGAATTGCTCAAAAATCATAAAAAAAAAATTTATGGTCGGGTCTCAATAAGGTCATGAAAAACATTTCTATTTATTTATCTCTTATTTTACATATAATGGATTTGCCCGGACCAATACATGATTTTCTTTTAGTCTTTCTGGGATCGGTTCTTATACTAGGAGGTATGGGGGTGGTATTATTTACCAACCCCATTTATTCTGCCTTTTCATTGGGACTGGTTCTTGTTTGTATATCCTTATTCTATATTCTATTAAACTCTTATTTTGTAGCTGCTGCACAACTCCTTATTTACGTGGGAGCTATAAATGTTTTAATCGTATTTGCTGTGATGTTCATGAATGGTTCAGAATATTACAAAGATTTGAATCTTTGGACCATTGGGGATGTGGTTACTTTGCCAGTTTGTACAAGTATTTTTGTTTTACTCATGATTATTATTACGGATACGTCATGGTACGGAATTATTTGGACTACAAGATCAAACCAGATTATAGAGCAAGATTTGATAAGTAATAGTCAACAAATTGGAATTCATTTATCAACAGATTTTTTTCTTCCATTTGAATTCGTTTCGATAATTCTTTTAGCCGCTTTGATAGGTGCAATTGCCGTGGCGCGACAGTAAAAAATTTATAGAATTAGCAATGCACGTTAAACTCTGTTCGGTTTTATTACATTATATTTATTTCCCTTTAATTAAAGATTGTTTATGTCTAAAATAGAAATTATTCAATCTATTCTATTAACAATAGAAAATCTGCCTTTGTTCCGTACTTTTTTTTATTCTAGTCAATTGAATCTGTTGAATTGTTGTTCAGTTCATATTGAAATGAATCGAAATTGATAAGGAGTTGGTCAATGATGCTCGAACATGTACTTGTTTTGAGTGCCTACTTATTTTCTATCGGTATCTATGGATTGATCACGAGCCGGAATATGGTTAGAGCCCTTATGTGTCTTGAACTTATACTGAATGCGGTTAATATGAATTTCGTAACATTTTCTGATTTTTTTGATAGTCGCCAATTAAAAGGAAATATTTTCTCAATTTTTGTTATAGCTATTGCAGCCGCTGAAGCAGCTATTGGCCCGGCTATTGTTTCATCAATTTATCGTAACAGAAAATCAACTCGTATCAATCAATCGAATTTGTTGAATAAGTAGTATTAATCATATAAATTCTAATATTCATAAATTAGAATTACCATGACCATACATTCCGTAATAATACATGTTTTCAAAAATGTAAGAAATTAAAGTATCTTGGCTCTATCGCATGAGTCAATCCAGAAGTAGATTGATTAGAAAAATTATGATAAATTATTGATTCATCTGGTGTCTAAATATATGATTCATTTACAAGTTTACTAGATCGAAACTTTCTGACATTCAAAAATTTATAGATCCAAATGTCACATTCAGTAAAGATTTATGATACGTGTATAGGGTGTACTCAATGCGTGCGCGCCTGCCCAACGGATGTATTAGAAATGATACCTTGGGACGGGTGTAAAGCTAAGCAAATTGCTTCTGCTCCAAGAACAGAGGACTGTGTCGGTTGTAAGAGATGTGAATCCGCCTGTCCGACAGATTTCTTGAGTGTTCGAGTTTATTTATGGCATGAAACAACTCGAAGTATGGGTCTGGCTTATTAATACGTTCCAGAAAACCCTACTTGAATACATTTGATTTTTTTACCTTTACCGACAAAAACCCGCGCTCAAAAACTATTTATTTTGAGCACGGGTTTTTCTGGTCCAAGTTTATCTTGTTTTTACCATGAATAATTTTCCTTGGTTAACGCTAGTTGTAGTTTTGCCAATATTCGCGGGTTCCTTAATTTTCTTTCTCCCTCATAGAGGAAATAAGATAATTCGGTGGTATACTATAGGTATATGCATAATAGAACTCCTTCTAACAACCTATGCATTCGGTTATCGTTTCCAATTGGATGATCCATTAATGCAACTGACAGAGGATTATAAATGGATCGATTTTTTTGATTTTTACTGGAGATTGGGAATAGATGGAATTTCTATCGGACCCATTTTACTGACAGGATTTATCACAACTTTAGCTACTTTAGCGGCTCGGCCGATTACTCGAGATTCCCGACTATTCCATTTTCTGATGTTAGCAATGTATAGCGGTCAAATAGGACCATTTTCTTCTCGAGACCTTTTACTTTTTTTCATCATGTGGGAGTTAGAATTAATTCCAGTTTATCTACTTCTATCCATGTGGGGGGGAAAGAAACGTTTGTATTCAGCTACAAAATTTATTTTGTACACTGCAGGAAGTTCCGTTTTTTTATTAATGGGAGTTTTGGGTATTGGTTTATATGGTTCCAATGAACCAACATTAAATTTTGAAACATCAGCTAATCAATCGTATCCTGTAGCACTGGAAATAATATTCTATCTTGGATTTCTTATTGCTTTTGCTGTCAAATCACCGATCATACCCTTACATACATGGTTACCAGACACCCATGGAGAGGCACATTACAGTACTTGTATGCTTTTAGCCGGAATCTTATTAAAAATGGGAGCATATGGATTGGTTCGGATCAATATGGAATTATTACCCCACGCCCATTCTATATTCTCTCCCTGGTTGATTATAGTAGGCACAATTCAAATAATCTATGCAGCTTCAACATCTCTCGGTCAGCGTAATTTAAAAAAAAGAATAGCCTACTCTTCTGTATCTCATATGGGTTTCATAATTATAGGAATTGGTTCTATAAGCGATACAGGACTCAACGGAGCCATTTTACAAATAATCTCTCACGGATTTATTGGCGCTGCGCTTTTTTTCTTGGCCGGAACGAGTTATGATAGAATACGTCTTGTTTATCTCGACGAAATGGGCGGAATGGCTATCGCAATTCCAAAAATATTCACGACTTTCAGTATCTTATCAATGGCTTCTCTTGCATTACCGGGCATGAGCGGTTTTGTTGCCGAATTGTTAGTTTTTTTTGGAATACTTACTAGTCAAAAATATCTTTTAATGACAAAAATATTAATTACTTTTGTAATGGCAATTGGAATGATATTAACTCCTATTTATTCATTATCTATGTTACGCCAGATGTTCTATGGATACAAGCTTTTTAATGCCCCAAACTCTTATTTTTTTGATTCTGGACCGCGAGAATTATTTGTTTCGATCTCTATCCTTTTACCTGTAATAGGTATTGGTGTTTATCCCGATTTCGTTTTATCATTATCAGTTGACAAGGTCGAAGCTATTATATCCAATTATTTTTTTCGATAGTTTTTGTGAGTAAACCAAAAAATGAAACTGAAATCCCATGATTTTAAAAATGGTTGATTGTACAATAAAAAAATGAGTCTTTTATATTCTTTTAAGTAAAATAAAAAAATTGGAATTCTATTATAACTAGATATCTTTTGAATTTGTGAGAACCATTTGAATCAAGTAATGGAAATGATTCAAATGGTTCTTGATTGTTTACATGAAGTTTTCGTATATATACCTGTATGCCGTCCTATGTTTATATTCGTCAAGTCTTTTATTCAATTAGATGTTAATGTAAATGAACCATAACTATGCAACCCTATTCCTAATAGATTAACCCCAAAATAGCATATCCAAATTATAAGAAAGCCCATTGAAGCCACAATTGCAGAATTTACACTTTCAAAATTTTTATTTGTTCTAATATGTAAATAAATAGCGAATATGGTCCAAGTAATAAATGCCCAAGTCTCCTTTGGATCCCAATTCCAATATGATCCCCATGCTTCATTAGCCCATACTGCTCCCGAAAGAATACCTACGGTTAAAAGGATAAACCCTAGACTAATAATACGATAACTCCAACGATCCAATTGTTGAATCAATTGATACCTGTAATAATTTTGAGACGAAATAAAAGAAGTGTTTCGTAAGACATTGTTTCTTTCGTTCACGTATTGAATCTCACTAAAGTAAACTGACTCATTTTCTAAATTATTGCTTTTACTAAAAATCCTTATGAATTTTCGAAATGTAATGACTAGAAGAGCTAGTGATAATAATGATCCACACAAAAGAGCTGCATAGCTCAATACCATCATACTTACGTGCATCATTAACCAATGGGATTGGAGAGCGGGTACTAATATCGCGGATTGATGCATTTCAGTTAAAAGACCCGAAGTAGCAAAACCTTGAGTAAAAATAGCACTTGGCGCGGTTATTGCGCTTAAATGGTTTTTATGTTTTTTAAAATACGGAATAATATGAATAATGGAAAAACTCCACGAAAGAAAAATTAATGATTCATATAAATCACTTAATGGTAAATGCCTCAAATACATCCAACGAGTAACTAATAATCCTGTTATGCAGAAAAAAGTAGCTATCATCCCCTTTTCTGACGAATCATCTAGTCCTACGATTTCATCGACTAATAAAATTATCAAATGAATTGTAATTACAATTGAAACGATCGAAAAGGATATATGAGTTAATATATGCTCTAAAGTTGAAAATATCATAAAAATTATTAAATTAATAAGGGCGTCCCTCAATTATAGGAATTGAAATAGGGAATTGAATTCATTATAGGACTTACTCTTTTAGAAGATGCCATGCCGCCACTCGGACTCGAACCGAGATGCTCTAGCACTGCTTCCTAAGAGCAGCGTGTCTACCGATTTCACCATAGCGGCTTATTCGAAATCATAATAACCTATTTTTATTCAATCGTCGAGCTTGAAGGAGTTAATTCAATCCAATATTTTTTTTTAGGAAACCATTCAAATTGATGAATAAAAACTTGTTTAAAAATTAGGGATTAAAACGTTTTCGTTAACGTTAATAATATTGATTTTTCTTGTTAATAATATTGATTTTTCTTATTATTATCTTTTTATTTAGTTATTTAGTATTTTAGGATGTCAATTTTATTTAACTGAACTAACAATGTATTTTTTCGTAGGCTATTACTTTATGCTCTCCTAAAACTAAAATGTAACAGTTGTAACTAGATAATTTTTACTTCAATCCCTGGATATAAGTAAAAAAAATGTTCTGCCTCGTTTGCATTTTTTAATGATTAATTTCTTTTATCATTTATTTTATTAATCTAAAATAAAAAATTCATTTTATCGATTAATAAAAAAATAGAATTTTTATCTAACACAATTTCAGCGATACACTCAAAAGATTTATGTAAATATTTGCATAGTTAGGTTGCGTTAGGATTTTTTGTTGTGTAGAGAATTTGCGTTAAGATTTAGCAAACCCATTAAGTTAGGTATTTGGGATGGTCGTATCAATCATATAAAAAAATTTCGTATAGAAATTGTACCGTACTTCAAAATATTTTCTAAATTTTTTAATTAATATATATATATTATATCTTGATCGATCTTCCAAATCGAAACATAGGATCTAAAATAGATCACTCAAAATTGGCGCATTCGTCATATAACTACCTAAATCATATAACTACCTAAAAATGGAAACGGGGCTTTTATTAATTTAATTGGGTTTAAGGAATTTATATAGTGATAATAATTTCTAAAACCCAAAATAATGGTTTAAAAGATTATAAAAAACATTTTAAACTTAATCAATTAGTTTCAACGACCTCTTCTTTATAATATAAAATCAAAAATATAACTAAAAAAAAATTCTTTTTATTATTGAGTAAGGGCGATGGGGAAAGTGATAATCCCCATCCGGAAAATGATAAAACATACTAAAATGAAAGGCGAAACCTTGCGCTTGCGTTTACCCTTTTTTCAAACAAAAAAGTACCATTCATTTTTAGAATTCAGTAGACAACAGAATTTTTATCTATATCAGAAACGAAAGAAACATTTGGCTTCAAATTAAAGTAAAACAAATTCAATTTTATATTCGTTTTAAATTAAAACATTATGAGACTAATTCTTTTTTATTTATTTTTTTTTTAATGTATATTGTTTATATTGTAATTTATCTTATATATTAATATTTATTCTTTTACTATACTATTATGATGTTAATATTAATTATAATTGATAAATGTTATTTATCATTTTTATAACTTATAAATCTTATAAATAAACTATAAACAAAATTATATCACTTTATTAGTTATTAGAACGATTCAGATTATTTATTTGTTACACAAAAAAAACTTTTTGAACTCCCGGTAGAAAGAGATTTCGCTAACGAAAAAGCTTTCAATGCTGCCCTATATCCCTTCCTTTTCCAAATATTTTTACGAATACGTTTTTTTGAAATAGAGGTGCGCTTTTTTGGAACTGCCATTAAAAAGTTATAATAGGTTTTTCGGTTGGATGTGAAAGACATCTATTGTTCAAAATCAATTGTTCTTTACTATTCTCTATCTATTTTTTCTCTAAATTAGACTCCAAAAAAAAGGGGGGGGGTTAAAAATCACATAAAATATTAATAAGAATGATAAGGTACACTATGCCAAATAGATTGAAGTTGATAAAAAAAAAAAAAAAAAAAAAAAGAAAGATTGTCCGTTTTCTTTCTATTTTCGTCGTGTTACATTTATACATGTAATAAAAAAATCGAAAAGTTTAATAAACCAACCCTTCTCCCGCTTAATTAAAAAATAAAAAACTTTAATAATTTTTCTATTATATTAATTAATTTAATATTAATTTAATTGTTCAAGCTCGAAGAAAGAGTCCACAAAATTTGAATTATCAAATGAGACTAGTAGTTAATCTGTTAAAGGATACAAAATACAAAATTTAAAGGCATTTTATTTGCCCCCCCTTTTTTTTTTTCCGTAAAATTAAAGTGTTGGATATCATAGCATTTCCTACAAATAGCTTTTATTGTAATGGAAGACAAAGAATTAGTTACAAAACAAATTGGTTAATGATTCTAAATAACCGAATTACAATAAATAGTTTTAGTTATGGGCTTTATGATTCATATCAAATACTGTTTTTGGTATAATTATTTATCCTTGTTCTATAGATATAAAAAAATTATTGTAATACGTAATAATTAAAATGAAAATTAGAATTTTCATTTTTGATCTTCATAAAATTTTATTTAAAAATTTGAATTTAATATTAACAATTCAGTATTAATAAAATTAAATACGTATTTATTTTTCACTAGTGACTTATTTATATCATTTGACCAATTATAACCTCTTGATTTTAAATATTTGAAGTAGTTTGGAAAGATTCAGAATAATTAAGGCTAGAAAATTCTATTTAAGTTTTATTTTATATATCTTAATTTTTTTTTTATTAACCGACCCCTTTCAAAAGAAAAGAAATAAGAACCGGTGACTCAGAAACAATTAATTAAGATAAAATTTTTTTTTTTTTTTTTTTTTTATGGAATATACATATCAATATTCATGGATTATACCTTTCATTCCACTTCCAGTTCCTATCTTAATTGGAACAGGACTTCTACTTTTTCCAACGGCAACAAAAAATCTTCGCCGTATGTGGGCTTTTCCTAGTGTTTTATTATTAAGTATAGTTATGGTTTTTTCAGCCCTTTTTTCTATTCAGCAAATAAATAATAATTCTGTCTATCAATATGTATGGTCTTGGACCATCAATAATGATTTTTCTTTAGAATTTGGCTGCTTGGTTGATCCACTTACTTCTATTATGTCGATATTAATCACTACTGTTGGAATTATGGTTCTTATTTATAGTGACAATTATATGTCTCATGATCGGGGATATTTGAGATTTTTTGCTTATATGAGTTTTTCCAATACTTCAATGTTGGGATTAGTTACTAGTTCTAATTTGATACAAATTTATATTTTTTGGGAATTAGTTGGAGTGTGTTCTTATCTATTAATAGGTTTTTGGTTCACACGACCCAGTGCCGCGAATGCTTGTCAAAAAGCGTTTGTAACTAATCGTGTCGGGGATTTTGGTTTATTATTAGGAATTTTGGGTTTTTATTGGATAACAGGTACTTTCGAATTTCGGGATTTGTTTGAAATATTCAATAACTTGGTTTATAATAATGAAGTTAATTTTTTATTTGTTACTTTATGCGCCTCCCTATTATTTGCCGGCGCTGTTGCTAAATCCGCCCAATTTCCCCTTCATGTATGGTTACCTGATGCCATGGAAGGGCCTACCCCCATTTCGGCTCTTATACATGCCGCTACTATGGTAGCAGCAGGAATTTTTCTTGTAGCTCGGCTTCTTCCTCTTTTCATAGTTATACCTTACATTCTAAATCTAATAGCTTTGATAGGTATAATAACATTATTTTTAGGAGCCACTTTAGCTCTTGCTCAAAAAGATATTAAGAAAAGCTTAGCTTATTCTACAATGTCTCAATTGGGTTATATGATGTTAGCTCTAGGTATGGGGTCTTATCGAGCTGCTTTATTTCATTTGATTACTCATGCTTATTCGAAGGCATTGTTGTTCTTAGGATCTGGATCAATTATTCATGCGATGGAAGCTATTGTTGGATATTCTCCAGATAAAAGTCAGAATATGGTTCTTATGGGCGGTTTAAGAAAACATGTACCAATTACAAAAACTGCTTTTTTATTGGGTACACTTTCTCTTTCTGGTATTCCACCCCTTGCTTGTTTTTGGTCCAAAGATGAAATTCTTAATGATAGTTGGTTGTATTCACCTATTTTTGCAATAATAGCTTGGTCCACAGCAGGATTAACTGCATTTTATATGTTTCGGATTTATTTACTTGCTTTTGAAGGACATTTAAACGTTTATTTTCAAACTTACAGTGGCAAAAAAAGCAGTTCGTTCTATTCAATGTCTCTATGGG